ACTTGACAGATAACCCAGAAACTCTAAATTATCTTTAGATAATTGATTTATATTGACCTTTTGCGATTGAAACCATACGGAAAAATAACATTGCCATAAATTAACAAAATAATATTTCCATTTATTCATCAGAAGCGGCGTATCCTTTGTTGCCAGAATGCATTTTCCGTGATATCTAACATAATGTAGGAAAGGATCCTTGAACAACCCTAAGATCGCCGGAAAATTATTAATAAAGACTTCTAAAAAATGTTGTATTTTTCCATAGAATAAAATTCGCTCAAAAAAGACTTCATAAGATGTCGATCGTAAATGAGAAGACCGCTTTCGTAGAAAAAAAAAGATGGATTCGTATTCACATACATGAGAATTATATAAGAACAATAAAAATCTTGGATTCAAAATTGATTTTTTTTTACTATCAAAATTCTTCCAATTGCAATACTCGTATAGACAGAACCGAAAAAAATGCAAAGAAGAGGCATCTTTTACCCGGTAACGTAGGGTTTGAACCAAGATTTCTAGATGGATGGGGTAAGGTATTAGTACATCTAACACATAATTAAAATGTGAGAATTTGTCTTCTAAAAAGGGAAATATTGAATGAATTGATTGTAAATTATAAGATTTTTTTAATTTTTGTCCTTCGAAAGAGGATCCCAATCTTAGGGAAAATGGAATTTCTACAATCACTGCAAATAAAACAGATATCATTTGATAATAGAAAAGATTGGTATGCCCAAGATTTTTGTTCAAATCCTTAGTGGGAATAATCAAACGATTCTGTTCGTACATTCGCAAAATTAAGCGTTTCACAATTAGTGAACTATATTTTTTGTCATAATCCGCATTTTCCAAGAAAATAGAGCGATTTCTATTTAATCTATTTAAACCGTGATCATAAGCAAGTACATAAATATACTCCCGAAAAAAAAGTGGATATAGAAAACTCTGTTGCCGAGCCCCATCGAACTCTAAATATCCTTGAAATTTCTCCATTTGGATTGAAATTCGATTTTAACTAAAAGTAAAGTCTTTATTTTCTTGAGTTATGAAATGACACATAGTGCGATACAGTCAAAATAAGGTATTAGAGTACGAAAGCAATAGATACCTCATAAACAGGTAGACTGCTAACCGGATTCTCTATCTTTAATAGGTTTCTGTTCGTTATATTATAGAATAACAAAACAAGATGATTAGAAATCCTTTATTTTTTTAACCTAATCGCTCTTTTGATTTTGGAAATATATATATTTTTTTTATCAATATACTGCTTCTTTTACACATCCATCTCCAACCTAACCCAAACGGACTAGGGAAAAAATAATTAGGACTCATGAAAAAATTGATAATAACACGCAAGAAAAAAATTCCTTCCCATACCCGTATTAGGCACTAATCTATTTTTAACATTTAATTAGATCGGGTAATTTTTCAAATTACGAATGGAAGCTCGTTTCTTTTTTTTTCCTGGAATCAGGAAAAATGGTTTTTTTATCCATCCATTTATATTTATTCACTCGACCCAAATTGGAATTCTTTTTTTTTTTTTTCGACACCGAAAACAAGGTTGTACCGATCAGAAAAGCAAAAAAAAATGTTATCTGAATTCTCCCTTGATACGACATGCTATTTTTTCCATTCATTCCTTTCAGGATCAGTCGTGGTCTTACAAACTCTACCGAAGATCTGGACGAATCCTTTTCTTCATACAAATGTGTAAAAGATGCTAGTCGCACTTAAAAGCCGAGTACTCTACCGTTGAGTTAGCAACCCCCAAAAAACAAAAAAAGAAAGTACTGCAAATATGTAGATACAACCAGAATAAAGAAAAAAAGCAAAATCCAGTGATGTGTGCGTCAGAGATAAATCGATCTATTTCTCTATGAGAGAATTATATTTGGTCGATACACTGTTGTCAATATGATTGTGAATTTTGAATATAGCGAAAAGAATAGAAAAAATAAATCAAAAAGTTTAACCCCGTGGTTTGTTAGTTCATACAATGAATGAAAACTAAGCCGAGTAGGGTAATCTCAAATCTTTTTATATATACTTTTTTAGACCCATTTTTTATTTTTTATGGCCTTTCATTATTTATATAATAATATATATATTTCGAAAGTAATATATTAATATATATATTAATTTGATTCAGAATTAATATATTATTTTATATACAGTATTATTTTCTATACAATAAAATTTTTTATTTATACAAAAATGAGAATTTCTATAGATCCAAAATTATTTTCATAAATTTGTTTATGATTAGAAAACATGGTAATTGTTAGCAGGGTATTTTTGAGTTTTCGTACCTTAGGAAGAATACTAATAATAAATCGAAATTCTAATAAATCAAAATAAATATGATGGAAACGAAAGAGGAGGAAAGAAAAAAGTAGATAAAATTTGATACCAAGCTATATATGAGTCTTTCACATCCTCTTTTTTATATTTCATTAATTCAATTTCGTTTTATTAAGACTTAATTCCGTAAAAATCCCTGCCTTCTTTGAAATATCATGAACTGTTCTTGTTGGTTGAGCGCCCTTTTGAAGGAAATCTAGAATAGCAGGAAGATTTAAATAAGTTTGATTAGTTATCGGATCATAAAAACCCACCTTCCGAAGATCTCTTCCTTCTCTTCGGGATCGAACATCAATTGCAACGATTCGATAAACGGCTCATTGGGATAGATGTAGATGTATATGAATAATACCCCCCCCTAGAAACGTATAAGAGGCTTTGGCCTCGTACGGCTCCAGAAAAAAATGCAATGAGTAGAAGTTAACTCTCTGTATAAAATTCAAATATTAAATAGATTAATAAAAAAATTAAATCAATTAGTCAGTATTGAAACCCTAAATATTTTTTTTCATAAAAAGCCTTCGTAACATTTGTACTCTCGTAACTCAAGTTAAATAACTCTAAAATATCTCAACAGAGAATCCTTAAGTACTCTTTTTATTGAGTAGTCTCTAACCCTTTTTTGTTTGTCTCATTTTTTAGAATCAATTTTGATTCTTCATTCTGATCTAGTTGTTCAAACAATTGAAAATTGGATTTCCTTGTTTCAGGATTCTTTATCCTTACTTTGAATCTTTGGGTTTAGACATGACTTCGGTGATCTTGAGTCGTTTTATTAAAAAAGGGCAGCAACAAGCCCCTTATTTTGTTTATGATTTCTTTTCTTTGTATCAAAGAATCATACAAACGCTTGATTCACGCATGATAGACTTTTGATTCAAAGAATTTTACAATTTTAAGAAAATTTCCTTTTACATTGTAAAATTACTTGAAAGGACTTTTTTCAATATAAAAATAAAAAGACTTACGAAGTTGTTCCAACTTATTGATTCGCACTAACCCTAGATCCTTACTCCTGCGAAAGGAATAAAAGCTTTCTATTCTCCTCGAGCTCCATCCTGTACTCTTTTTTATATTCAAAAAAGATGTAGGACTCTAGTAAAATAGAACACAAAATGTCGAGCCAAGAGCACCTATATTCCTAATATAAAAGGTGGCGGATCAAAACATCCACAGCAGATCATGTCCTTCAATTCAAGTCGCACGTTGCTTTCTACCACATCGTTTTAAACGAAGTTTTACCATAACATTCCTCTAGTTTGTGTAATTGATTCAATTATGGAATCATGAATAGTCATAGTTCAGTCAGTATATCGTAATCTATACTTTTTCTTTCTCTATGAATGGAATAGTGAATCTACGCGTAAAAGGTTCAGTCAGAATTCAAATGAATTCCATATTAGATTGTATATATGTCAAATCTAAATTTTAATAGAAATCTATATTTATATATATATATATATATAGATTTTTTTTATTAAAACTCTTAGAATTTACGGTTCTACCTTACTTACCTACATCACACACAAATAAAAAAAAGCAAATAGATTTTTTGTGAATTCGGTTGAAATGATGAAAAATAAGTTGATTCTTCTTTTTCTTTCAATATTTTATTCTTAAAAAATATTGGATTTTTAAACAGAAAGAGAAAGATGGTGTACGTGTACAAAGGCAATAGAAGATTGATTCTGTAATGACTGGACTCTGGGACGGAAGGATTCGAACCTCCGAATAGCGGGACCAAAACCCGTTGCCTTACCGCTTGGCTACGCCCCATTTTTATTTTTATTCAAGACTACTAAAAGAGTAATATTGCTATTGGTTGTTCGTCAATTCAATTTAAACCCAAATTAAATATAGATTACATTGGTGCTATAGTTTTGACACGTGTAGATAGCAAATCAAACTTACTTTATTGATCATTACATAGAATTCAATTAAGATATTGTATGAAAATATTATTTCTTTCATTCTCTTATGAGAATGAAAGGATTTTTGATTGAGTAAGTTCAACAAAGTCTTTTTAGACTATCTTTCTTTATTTTTTTCCTTATATAAAAAATATATTAATAACTCAATCAAAATTAAATTATCCACAAGAACACCCATTTTTGTTATGCTTAATATATTTAATTTGATCGGTATTTGTTTTAATTCTGCCCTTTTTTCAAGCACTTTTTTAGTCGCCAAATTGCCGGAGGCCTACGCCTTTTTGAATCCAATCGTAGATGTTATGCCCGTAATACCTCTTTTCTTTCTTCTCTTAGCCTTTGTTTGGCAAGCAGCTGTCAGTTTTCGATGAAATTCTTAATACTGTCTTATAAAAATTCACGATTTTGATTCTTCCAACAATTCAAAAGATCAAAAAATCTTGACGTAGGAACGAACTCTCAATTCAAACATTGAATTTTTTTGGTAGCCATACTAAATCTGGATCAGTCGATTTCCTCAGTTTTATCCTCTTTTCCCTAAATGAAAGAACCTAATTAGATTCGAGTTCACAAAAAAAATATCTAGATATTTAGTATAAAAATAGAGAATCTATTCTCTTTAAAAAAAAAAAAAAAAGTAAGATCTTGGAGATTGTGTAATGCTTACTCTCAAACTTTTTGTATACACCGTAGTTATATTCTTTGTTTCTCTCTTCATATTTGGATTCCTATCTAATGATCCAGGACGTAATCCGGGACGTGAAGAATAAAAAAGAAAGGTTTTTTATTACTTTATTTAATTAGTGGAAATGCGCGAATTTTATTAGGATTTTATCTATTTCACATCATCAAAAAGCGGAAAGGAAAGAGAGGGATTCGAACCCTCGGTACGATTAACTCGTACAATGGATTAGCAATCCAACGCTTTAGTCCACTCAGCCATCTCTCCTAATCGAAAAGGGATACTTATTAGGTTCCATTAGACAAAAAAAGGTTTGAAAAAAAACCTTCTCCACTTTATTCTTAAAAAAACTTTTCTTTTTTTTTTTTTTTATAGATTATTCTATATATTACTTTATATTATATATATATATATATTACTATTATATAACTTTTTTTATAGAACTTTCTCAGTAATTCTATTTACATAAAAAATGTAGATAAAGATTAGATAAAGAAAAGGCTCGAACTCGAAAGAGAAATAAATAAAATCACAAAAATAGAAATAGAGAATCTTTTTTTTTATTTTGTCTCATCCAAACACAAATAAAAGATCTTTTTTATTTTAATAGCCTGGCCTGGTCAGTCCCCAGCCGGGCCTTTTTTTGTTAAAGTTAAAAAGACCCATCCGATGGATTTTTAGACAAAAAAGATCTGAAATAAAAAAAAGGAATCCCGCTTTGACTAATTTGATTAAGTCTACGCTAGAATTTTATAATTTTTTTTTTCATATTTTTTTCTACCGATTACTTTGTTCGACAAAAGGTCAATTTATATGCAATAATTGCATTGTAGCGGGTATAGTTTAGTGGTAAAAGTGTGATTCGTTCCTTTAACCCCTTTAATAGTTAAAGGGTCTCTCGGTTTGATTACTCTTCCGAGCAAAAACTTTATTTCTTAAAAGGATTTAGTCCTTTACCTTTCAATGAAAGATTCAAGGAAGATTATAGATTCTCGTAATTTGTATCCAAAGACTCTAATTAATTGTCAATTTGGATTATTAAATTCCGAAACATAATTTTTGAATTGGATGACTATTTACAATTCAATGAGTATAACAAGAGGATCCATGGATAAAGCCCGAAAAGTTTCTTTCTAATCGTAACTAAATCTTCAGTTCTATTTTTTGTTTGGTATAGAAAAAATTGAAGCAAAATAGCTATTAAACGAGAACTTTGGTTTACTAAAGACATCGACATATTATATTGTTTTAGCTCGGTGGAAACAAAATACTTTTCCTAAGGATTCCGTTAAATAGAAATAAAGAACGAAGTAACTAGAAAGATTGTTCGAGTTCGCCTTTTCTATCTTCTAGAAGGATCATCTATAAAGCAAAATTTTATGTGAAAGCATCCAGACGGAAAAAAAGCTAACATAGATGTTATGGATAGATGTTATGGGTCGAATTTTGATTTCGTTCCCATCTTATTTTATTTGGAAATTTCTCCATCCATCATAAAGGAGCCGAATGAAACCAAAGTTTCATGTTCGGTTTTGAATTAGAGACGTTAAAAATATAAAACTGATCAATCGACGTCGACTAAAACCCTTAGCCTTCCAAGCTAACGATGCGGGTTCGATTCCCGCTACCCGCTCTAAATTCTAAATTGCCCCTTTTTATTAGAGACAATTTTCTCTATTAGAATTGTCTAATAGCAATTGTGTATTGAATTCACTTCAATACACAATTGCTAAAAAGATTTCGCACATTCTTTTGGGAAGTCAAAAAAAGCGAAAAGCGTCCATTGTCTAATGGATAGGACATAGGTCTTCTAAACCTTTGGTATAGGTTCAAATCCTATTGGACGCAATATCAATATATCAATATAGATATAAATATATTGATATTTATCTATTATTTCCATTTCTATATATTATATAGAATATATTTTCATTCTATTTAGAAAAAAGATCAGAAAGAAATAGAATAAGAAATAAATTCTGAATGCTTTAAGATTTAATATTAAACAGATATTAGTTATATACTTCTTTCTATTATATATATACTTAATATACTTCTAGTTTTAGAATTTCTTAAAAATGGAACTAACGAATAAAAAAAGAATGATCCAGTTATTTTCTTTTTTTTTTTTATAATTTCTCCTGAAGTAGAAAACGTTCCAGTTGCTCTTGAATACCTTCTTTCAAAAAGCTTTCTGCTTCAGGGGTTAATGTCTTGGTAGAGGCTATTATTTCTTGGAATTGAGGTTTATTCGTTTTTAAATAAGTGCGTAGCTGAACGAGAAATTTTCTTACTTGTCCAATTTCTAATCCATCCAGATAACCATTTGTTCCGGTATAAATGGTCATTACCTGTTCTTCCACTGTGAGAGGGGCTGATTGGGATTGTTTCAGTAACTCACGCAATCGTTGACCTCTTGCCAATTGATTCTGAGTAGCTTTATCGAGATCAGAAGAAAATTGGGCAAAGGCTTCTAATTCAGCGAATTGAGCCAATTCCAATTTTAATTTTCCA